TTATAAGTCTAACTTTGATCTTCTATTTTTGTATTTCCCAAATTTTTTCCTTAATTGAATTTCGCTTGATTAGGACGAAGTTCCACCCCCGACCTCTTTAAAATATCCTGAACAGTTCCTGTAGGTTGAGCACCTTTTTCGAGGAAATATAGAATAGCCGGAACATTTAAATAAGTTTGATTCCTTATCGGATCATAAAAACCCAATTTCCGAAGATCTTTTCCTTCTCTTCGGGATCGAACATCAATTGCAACGATTCGATAGACGGCTCATTGGGATAGATGTAGACGAGCAACACCCCCCCTAGAAACGTATAGGAAGTTTTCTCCTCGTACGGCTCGAGAAAAATGAAGGATTCGAGGTTTTGCCTATGTATGAAATTTCTAAATTAGAACAAAAAATCAATTAGACTTTGATTTAATTTTTTGCTTCTTCCTTCATAAAAATGAAAAATAAATCATTCCTACTCTCATAACTCAAATTGGATAATTCTCAAATAAAAAGTTTTAGAAAATTTCATTTCTTGAGCGGTCTTTATTCCCCCTATGCTTGTCTCGTTTAAAATCAAATGAATTTGGATTCTTCCGTCTGATCCAGTGATTGAGACAATTAAAACGGCGTTTGCTTGTTCTGGGATCCTTTGATAGTTTGTTTTGAATCATTGGGTTTAGACATTACTTCGGTGTTTCTTAAGACTTTCCTTTCAAAATGGCAGCAACATACCTTTTTTTTATTTCTTTCTACCAAAGAATCCTACAGACGGTGGATTCCCGCATGATACACTTCGGATCGAAAAAGTTTGATCAAGTCTAATAACTTTTTGGAAACTTCCTCGAATTGGAGTCTTTCTATATCGAAGATATGTTTACGAAGTTGTTCCAATTTATTGATTGGCATTAACCCTAGATCCCTGCCCCCAAAAAAAACTAACTACTCGAGCTTCATCATGAACTATTTCCATGAAAACCCAACAAGGGTTCTCGTGGAACAGAACAAATGATGTCGAGCCAAGAGCATCTTCATTCCTATATCAAATGGTGGATGTAACAATCCACAACGGATCGTGGCCTTCAAGTCGCACGTTGCTTTCTACCACATCGTTTCAAACGAAGTTTTACCATAACATTCCTATAATTTTAATTTGGAACCGGTATGGACTTGATTCAATTATGGAATCATGAATAGTCATAGGTTCTATTATTGGTTCAGTTGATGTGTAGACATCATGATCTAGAAGTTTTCTCTATTTATATTTCTATATATAAATTCTATTTCTATATATAAAGAATTCTAGATAAATTAGTATTATTAGATAGCTGGGGTAAAGATTTTTCTGAAGAAGTCTTAGCAAGATCCCTTCGGAAACATAATATGAATAATCTATATTCAAATTTCAATATTTATTTGAAAAATATTGAATTTCAGAAATGGAAATTGTTTCATTTCATATTGTTTAACTCCGGAATCATTACCCTTTCGACAATCTAATCTTGCTCTAAAGTAAATAAAATTGATAAATCACCACAGCGCTATATAGATTTCTCATTTTTCATTAGAGCCAAACCCGAAATACTTCAAAAAAATATTCAAAGAAAACAAATCGGTTACTTGTTTGTTTGTTAATGAGATTTGGACAAAGACATCCTATTGAGCGAATTGAATTAGGACCAACCTCCTTAGGTTAGTTGGTTAGGATCCAAGAGACCCACAAAAAACAAATGAATTACGAATTACTATTACTAATCGAGGCCGCCTCTTTTATGGGATAGAAAAATGGGATGGGGAATAGAGATTCTTTCATATCTCGATTCCTCCTTTGTTCACTAAAAAAAAAGATTTGTCGAAGATCAAACAAGAATCACACTCCATCTAACATTCAAATTGAAACAGAACTGAAAGATTCAATGAAAGTTAAAACCAAAATTTGAATTTGAGTCTCATAGAATTCAAAAAGAAAATAAAAACTAAGAAAATAAAAATAAAATGCTCTGGGACGGAAGGATTCGAACCTCCGAATGGCGGGACCAAAACCCGTTGCCTTACCACTTGGCGACGCCCCATTTCGATTTGTCCTCGACACTTATAAAAATTTAAGTAAGTATTGGTTGTTTGTCAACTCGATTTCAAATATCTATAGAATCGATTCTATTGTTACTAGGCTTTTGAGATGCGTAGTTTAATATGTGTAGATATTGAATTCAATTGAATTGATTGATCATTCCATATTGATCATTACATCGAATTCAATTAAGATATTGTATGAAAGTATGATTTTTGCGATTCTCCTTGAGAATTTTTGATTATGGGGGTTCAAACAAAAAGAGCAAAAAGAGGAAGAAGTAGTTTTTGCCTACCGTACTTACTCCCCCTTTCCTTATATCAAAAACTCAATCAAAAGGCAATTCTCTCCAAGAACAAAAAATGTCTGTTATGCTTAAGATCTTTAGTTTGATCTGTCTTAATTCTGCCCTTTATTCGAGTAGTTTTTTCTTCGGCAAATTGCCCGAAGCCTATGCTTTTTTGAATCCAATCGTAGATTTTATGCCAGTCATACCTGTGCTCTTTTTTCTCTTAGCTTTTGTTTGGCAGGCTGCTGTAAGTTTTCGATGAAATCCTTAATAATATCAATATCCTAGAAAATTCATGATTTTACCAATAAAAATTCTAATTATAAAAAAAATTTAGTAAGATCTTATAAGATTTACAGTTTGAAATCTCGATTCAAACATTCATTAAAAGTATTGGATAGTTGTAAAAAACCCGACTTACTTCATTTCCCTTTTTTTGATCCTTTCCAGTGAAAGACCCTACTAGGGTCCTTACAATATCTAATTAGGAAAGATATTTTTTAAATGATATTATTTCAAATGAAATTTTGAAAATTCTTTTTTAGAAAGAATTTCATTTCTTGGTGCCAAACTTGGATATGTGGTAGAAAAATGGATAATCTATTCTCTTTTTTATAAAAAAAAAGAAAAAATCTTGGAGATTTGTAATGCTTACTCTCAAACTCTTTGTGTACACAGTAGTGATATTTTTTGTTTCTCTCTTCATCTTTGGGTTCCTATCTAATGATCCAGGGCGTAATCCTGGACGTGAAGAATAAGACTAAACTAAAAAGAGTTTTTATTTTTCAACTTTCTTGTGATTTTATCTAGTACACACATTTAACTACGAAACTAAGAATAAGAACCAAGGGATTGCGAAAATTGAAAAAAAAAAAAATAAAATCATCCGCGAAAATGGAAAGAGAGGGATTCGAACCCTCGGTACGAATAACCCGTACAACGGATTAGCAATCCGCCGCTTTAGTCCACTCAGCCATCTCTCCAAATTCAACTTGATAATTCCTATGCTACATTACACATAAACTAAGGAATCTTTCTTCTTCTTTATTCTAATTAGAATTCTATTTTTTTTTAATATAATATTAAATATATTATTATTATATTGTAATTGTAAAAATTATCAATTTCGTTTATTAAAAAAAAAGGGGTATAAGGAAGAGCCTGAAAGAACCAAAATATAAAAAAGAAAGAAGGCTAAAGAGGTCCTCTTTTCTTTGCGTTGGTTTTGTTCGAAAGGCTCTTCTTATTCTCATGGCCTGGTCAGTACTCAGCCGGGCCTTTTTTTGTTCCAACGAATTCTAAATAAAGAGTTAGAAATAAAAAAATGCTTGTTATTTTATTAGTTCTTATATTATTTATTATTCTATTCTATATTATATTAGAATTATATTCTATTGAATGTTCTTAATATTCAAATATATTCAAATTGAATTTGACTCTCCCCACGAAAAACGATTTTGTGATGACCCTATTTTGAGTATCAAAATTCCCCTGTTCGACAAAAGGTATATTTGTATACAATAATCGGATTGTAGCGGGTATAGTTTAGTGGTAAAAGTGTGATTCGTTTTAATACCCCTTTATACAGTTAAAGGATCCTTCGGCTTGGTTCGTATGCCGATCAAAAACTTTATTTCTAAAAAGGATTCAATCCTTTTCCTCTCAATGACCAATTCCGGAGAAAATACGCATTCTCGTGATTTGTATCCAAAAGTCGCTTAGACATTGAAAAATTGGATTATGAAATAACGAAACAGAATTATTAGAATTGGATCAAAACTTCCAATTGAATAAGTATGAGTAAGGGATCCATGGCTGAAGATAGAAAGTTCTTTTCAAATTTCTAACCGTAACTAAATCTTCAATTTTGTATTTTGTAGGAAAGAGATTGAAGCAAAATAGCTATGAAACGATGCCTTTGGTTTACTAGAGGCATCAACATATTGTTTTAGCTCGGTGGAAAAAAATACTTTTCCTCAGGATCCTAAGAATATTAAAGAATTAGTCTAATAACTAAAAATATTTATATTTCACCAATTTAAGAATATTAAATAGAATTTAAGAATATTATTTAGAATATTCACTTAAATTTTTAAATTTAATAGAATAATATTCTATAATAAATAGAATATTAAATAATATTTTAAATATCTTTCATAATTATTTAATAATTAAATAACATTAAAGTTTAAAGTAAAGAAGATGAAATAAATATTCTATTTAATATTAATTAATATGAAATAAATCGAAATAAAGAACGGAGTAACTAGAAAGATTGTTGTTATAATCACCCTTATTCTAGAGGGATCATCTAGAAAGCTATTTCGTTTTGTCTGTATTCAGACCAAAAGCTGACGTAGATGTTATGGGTAGAATTTTTTGAGAATTTTGTTCAGATCATAGATCTCGTAATTTACTCATTTCCATAAAGGAGCCGAATGAAACCAAAGTTTCATGCTCGGTTTTGAATTAGAGATGCTCAAAATACTGAATCGACGTCGACTATAACCCCTAGCCTTCCAAGCTAACGATGCGGGTTCGATTCCCGCTACCCGCTATCTTTTATATATATTCTATTTTCTATATAGTTATAGTTTATATTAACTATTTAGATTTAACTATATTATATTCACATTAACTGAAACTGATAAT